GTAATTAATAAATTAATAAATCCTTTCTTTTCTTTAGAAAATTAAAATGCAATTAAAAGACAATCAAAAAATAATAAAAAAATAAAGACTATAGATTATCATACATAATACATATAGTTCATATAGTTTATGTAGAAATATGAAAAATATGAATAAAGCTATTTATTCAATTATTAAGTTAGTAAGTTATTCGATATACTTAGTATAAATAAAGTATAAGAATATTAAATAATATTATTCTACGAATTCGAATTTTTAGAAGATTATTTATAATATAAGATGTCCCTATTTTATAACAACGTAACAAGTAATGTAACAATAATATGACAATTCTAAATTTACCCTCTATTTTTGTCCCCTTAGTGGGCCTAGTAATTCCAGCATTTGCAATGGCTTCTTTATTTCTTCATGTACAAAAAAACAATATTGTTTAAATTCGCCGGGACAAAATATCATTCATTGTTTTAATAAGTAATTAGACTTGCATTAGAACAAAAATAAAAATAATATAAGTGAAAATGAGTGAAATAGGGTAGAATATGTGACTTCCCACGAACATAAGTGAACGAACGCTAACGAATTATAGCTATTTTCAACTCAACTAGATACGAAGTTATTCAATGGGGGGTCAGGTCATATGGTTATATGTAAATATCTAGAATGAGATGCCATTTTTTTGAAGGTTCATATAAGAAAAGTGCTAGTTGATGAGCGTTACTTCGTAAACAACACAAAAATAGGAAAGTCAAATTGGGATTATTCTATCAATTCAAATAAAATGCAACTAAATCTAGTATGAATTGGCGATCAGACCGTATATGGATAGAACTTATAACAGGCTCCCGAAAAATCATTAATTTCTACTGGGCCTTTATCCTTTTTTTAGGTTCGTTAGGATTATTAGTGGTTGGAATTTGTAGTTATCTAAATAGTCATTTTATATCTTTATTTCCATATCAACAAATCCTTTTTTTTCCACAAGGAATCGTGGTGTCCTTCTATGGGATAGCAGGTCTCTTTATTAGTTCCTATTTGTGGTGCATAATTTCGTGGAATATAGGTAGTGGTTATGATAGATTCGATAGAAAAGAAGGAACAGTTTGTATTTTTCGTTGGGGATTTCCCGGAAAAAATCGTCGTATCTTTCTCCGATTCCTTATGGAGGATATTCAGGCCATACGAATCGAAGTTAAAGAAGGTATTTATACTCGTATTGTCTTTTTCCTTTATATGGAAATCCGGGGACAGGGGTCTATTCCATTAATTCATATTGATGAGAATTTGACTCCACGAGAAATTGAACAAAAAGTCGCGGAGTTGGCCTATTTCTTGCGTGTACCAATTGAAATGAAATGAAGAATTGTTCTTTTTTATTATTATTTCGTTTTCATTTGTTGAGAGGGACTTTGATTCTATATTCTTTATATATTCAAAACAAAATACACGTAATAGAATCAAAATATTCGAGCGTGTAGAGTCGTGAGGTGGGGTGGATTCCTTAACAATTCATTAAATGAAAAAATGACAAAAAATAAAGTCTTTATTCGCATTCTATCCCTTATCTCTTTAGTATTTGTAGTATTTTTTACCTGGTGGAGCTCTCTCTCATTTAAAAAAAGTATGGAATCATGGTCTATTAATTGGTGGAATAAGAGACAATCTGAAACCCTTGTGAATGATATTCAAGAAAATGGTATTCTAGAAAAATTCATAGAATTAGAGAGACTACTCCTGTTGGACGAAATGATAAATGAATCTTCAGAAACACATATACAAAAGCTTCATATAGGAATCCACAAAGAAACGGTTCAATTAATCAAGATGTATAACCAAGACCATATGAATACGATTTTGAACTTCTCCATAAACATAATTTCTTTCATTATTCTAAGTTTTTATTCTATTCTGGGTAATGACGAGCTTGTTATTCTTAACTCTCGGGTTCAGGAATTCCTATATAATTTAAACGATACGATAAAAGCTTTTGCCATTCTTTTAGTAACTGATTTATGTATCGGATTCCATTCGCCCCACGGTTGGGAACTAATGATTGACTCTATCTACAACGATTTTGGATTTGATCATAACGATCAAATTATATCTGTTCTTTCTTCAACTTTTCCAGTTATTCTAGATACAATTTTGAAATATGGTATCTTCCATTATTTAAATCGTATATCCCCGGCACTTGTATTGATTTATCACTCAATGGCTGAATGAAAAATGATTTAAGTTTGTCCATAAATAAAGCATTCCAAATCCTGTCTTTCTATTTGTGTTTGATATTTACACTGATTCAAGAGATTATTCCTATATTCCAATCATAATTTTCCAGTCAATAGCAGAATCATAGATAGGGAATTATTCAAGTAACCTACCTACTTTATTGTAGAAATTGTCAGTATCAAATCAACTATTGGACCATGCAAATGAGAAATACCCGTTCTTGGATAAAGGAAAAAAAGATTCTATACATTTACTTATTGCCCATAATATATAT